ACATGAAAAAAATCCAATGGATTTAAAACTTATTTTTCGGTAAATCAATTACGAAATTTTTTTCTAGAATCCCTAAAATTTGTTTGACATCTTCTATGCGAAAATGCTCCATTTTCATAAGATCTTCTTGGCTGTTATTCAAAAGGTCCAACAATGTATATATATTGGACCTTTTGAGACAATTATAGATCCTGGGAGGCAATTCTGATTGGTCAATAAAAATCGATTTCAACGCCATTTTTTTTTTATTTTTTGTTAGTTTAGCCAATTTATCATAAAAGGTAAAAGGGGGTAAAGGAAACATGTGTTGATTGTCCTCTAAATTTAGATTTTCTTCTTTGGTATGTAAAAAGGGAATCAATAAATCAATCAAATTCCGGGAGGCTTCGTGAAGTGCTTCTTTAGGAGTTAAACTTCCATTTGTCCATATTTCGAGAAATAGTATTTCTTTGTTACCATTTTCATAAGAATGAATACTATGATTCGCATTTCGAACAGGCATGAATACAGGATCTATAGGATAACTTCCATCTTGAAAGGTATTTGGCGCTTTTATAAGATATCCGCGATTCTTCTCTATTTGTAATCCAATAACCAACTCAATGGGTTCTGTCAAGCTAGCTATATGCTGTGTATTATCGACGATTTCTACATAAGGCGGTAAGATGATATCTTGAGCAGTTACATATCCAGGGCCTCTGACACAAATAGACGCCTCACAAGTTCCATAGAGATTACTTCTCAATACGATTTCTTTCAAATTCATTAAAATTTCATGTACTGATTCTTGAATACCCGTTATCGTAGAATATTCGTGTGATATTTTCTCAGATTTTGCGCGTGTGATACATGTTCCTTCGATTTCTCCAAGCAAAGCCCTTCGCATCGCAATGCCTATTGTGTCTGCTTGACCTTTCATAAGCGGAGACAGAATAAAGCGCCCATAAAAAAGACGCTTACTGTCTGCTGCTGATTCAACACACTTCCACTGTAGTGTCCGAGTAGATACTGTTATTTTCTCTCGAACCATAATAATATTATTTGATCAGATCATTGAATCATTTATTTCTCTTGTTTCTCTTACTATTCAAATATCTTCCTTTTTTATTTCTACACACGTCTTTTTTTCGGGGGTCTACAGCCATTATGTGGCATAGGGGTTACATCCCGTACGAAAGTTAATAGTATACCACTTCTGCGAATAGCTCGTAATGCTGCGTCTCTTCCGAGACCTGGACCTTTAATCATGACTTCTGCTCGTTGCATACCTTGATCTACTACTGCACGAATAGCATTTGCCGCTGCGGTTTGAGCAGCAAACGGTGTCCCTCTTCTTGTACCTCCGAAGCCACAAGTACCGGCAGAGGACCAAGAAACCACCCGCCCGCGTACATCTGTAACAGTCACAATGGTATTATTGAAACTTGCTTGAATATGAATAACCCCCTTTGGTATTTTACGTGTACTCTTACGTGAACCAATACGTCCACGTGAACCCCTTTTCGGTATAGCTTTTGCCATATTTTATGATCTCATAAATTTGAGTCAGAGATATATGGATATATCCATTTCATGTCAAAACAGATTCCCTATTTGTATATCAGGTCTTTAACGAGTTTGATTATCCTTGTCTTTGTTTATGTCTTGGGTTGGAACAAATTACTATAATTCGTCCCCGACGACGGATTAGTCGACATTTTTCACAAATTTTACGAACGGAAGCTCTTATTTTCATATTTGCCACTCCTTACTTTAATTTTAATTTTGAATCCACTTTTTGGAAGAAAATAAGTTTCTTGAAATTTTCGATTTCGAATCGTATTCCTACGAAAGAAATGGTGAAGTTAAAAAACACCTAATCTTTCGAATCTTTGTTGCGGAGTCGATAAATTATACGACCTCTGGTTGAATCATAACGACTTACTTCAATTTTTACTCTATCTCCTGGCAGTATCCGTATAAAACTACGTCGGATCTTTCCTGAAACATAACCTAGAATCATATCTTCATTATCTAAACGAACCCGGAACATACCGTTGGGAAGCGATTCAGTAATTAAACCTTCATGAATCCATTTTTGTTCTTTCATTCCAGGTAAAACCCCCTTGAAGTATCAACTAGTGGAGGAAGAACCCTATTAGAGAACCCACCCCTTCTCTTTTCTTTTTCACAAAAAAGAAGTTTCATATCGGATATTAGAAAGATTACCATATATAACACAAAATTTCTCCGCCTATTCTTTCTAGTCGAGCCTCTCGGTCTGTCATTATACCTCGAGAAGTAGAAAGAATTACAACCCCCATCCCACCTAAAATTCTAGGAATTCTTTGATAGTTAGAATAGATTCGTAGACCCGGCCGACTTATCCGTTTTAAATTTAAAAGATTTCTATAAGTCCTTTTCCTATTCCTTCTATGTCGTAGGGTTAAAACCAAAAAATATTTGTTGTTCTCTCGATGTTTTCTCACATTTTCGAGAAAACCCTCTCGTAAAAGTATTTTAACAATACTTTGGCTGATATTAGTAGATGCTACTCGAACCACGCTTTTTCTATACATATCGGCATTTCGTATAGAAGTTATTATGTCAGCAATAGTATCACTACTCATGATTAATTAAAATTATTGGTGCCTCCAAATTTCGATATAATCAACATGTTTTTCTTTTTTTTTTTTTTTACGTGTTTGTTTATAAATATTAATTTTGAAAGGTATATACGTGAGAGAAAATCTACTAAATGAATCTTAATCTATTTCTTTTAAATACCCTACTATAACCATATCGTGGTCTTATTTTATAATACCTCGGGAGCTAATGAAACTATTTTAGTAAAATTGAACTGTCTCAATTCTCGGGCAATCGCACCAAAAACTCGAGTTCCTTTTGGATTTCCTTCTTGATCAATCACAACTGCAGCATTGTCATCATATCGTATTATCATACCGTTGTCACGTTTAAGTTCTTTACAAGTACGGACAATTACAGCTCTGACCACTTCTGATCTTTCTAGAGGCATGTTTGGAACTGCGTCTTTGATCACAGCAACAATAACGTCACCAATATGAGCATATCGACGATTGCTAGCTCCTATGATTCGAATACACATCAATTCTCGAGCCCCGCTGTTATCTGCTACATTCAAATGGGTTTGAGGTTGAATCATATCATTTTTTTATCTGTTTTTTACAATACAAAGGTCGAAGAAAAAAAGAAATATTATTTGTCCAAAAAAAGAAACCTGCACCCACTATTTTTAAGTTTTTAAGTAAGGCCTATTTCTTTTTTATCCCAAAATGATAAATTGAGCTCGTATAGGCATTTTGGACGCTGCTATTGAAATAGCCCTTCTGGCTATAGTTTCTGTTACTCCACCCATTTCATAAAGGATTCGACCTGGTTTAACAACCGCTACCCAATATTCGGGAGAGCCTTTACCTGAACCCATACGTGTTTCTGCGGGTCTTACTGTAACCGGTTTATCTGGAAATATACGAACCCATATTTTTCCACCGCGACGTGCATTTCGTGTCATTGCTCGTCGACCTGCTTCTATTTGTCTAGATGTGATCCAAGCGGGTTCAAGTGCCTGAAGAGCGTATTTACCAAAACAAATAGTATTACCTCGATAAGATATTCCCTTCATTCTTCCTCTATGTTGTTTACGGAATCTGGTTCTTTTGGGGTTATAGTTGATGGTTTGTTTTGAATTCCATCTCTACTACAGAACCGGACGTGAGAGTTTCTTCTCATCCAGCTCCTCGCGAATAAAATAAATTCAAATTAAAGATTTTGAGTTCAATTTGAATTCTATTCAGATATAATATTATGCATAGATGTATTTATATTTAATTTTAATAACTGAATCATGGATTTCATTTAATCTAGATCAAATCTTATTAATTTGTATATCTTGATTTGTCTATTTTGTTTGTATAGATATATATAATAATAATAATGAAATTAAATATATATATTAATAACTATTAATATTAATAACTAAACTATTTTTTCTTCTATTTATCGATATTAGAATCTTAAAAGGAATCTTTTTTTTGTTTTACTCTTTATCGTATTGGATTGACCCAAATTTAGCAATCCAAGAAAATAAAGTTTTCGCGGGCGAATATTTACTCTTTACATTTCTATTTCAGTTCTATCATTCGTTCATAACTTTTCCGAATAGATGAATTGGTCTCTGGTCGGTTCCGCCATCCCGATCAATGAATCATTCAAATTCATTTTCATAGAATCTTTTGAATTCACAGGTTCCGTCGTTCCCATCGCTTCTTATTTAATGGTTAGGTCTGAATTCTACAATGGAGCTATTAGTTCTTGAGTCAATATTCTTAGTCTTTATTGGCTCGAAGCTCTTTATTTTTTGTTCGATGAGCAGATCCATTTAATGATGAATCCGTATTGATGCTTTATTACACAGATTTTTTATGAGATGACTCATAGACCTTACATATTGGAATTATATATCATCAATATTTTCTTTCTTCCTCTCATCCTTCCATTTATCCATACCCTTTCTTTTTTTTATTATTAACAATTTAGAAGCAGATTTTTTAATAAATTAAAAAAGATTTCAGTTGCTACAACAATATGAACAATATATCATATCTTGACTGGTTCTTTGGATCCAGATAATACGAAGTGATGAGTTGGTTATTACTTCTATAGTTATTTGTTTATACTATGGGGCTGGTTTTTATACTAACCCTCAAAAAACCAACGAGTCACACACTAAGCATAGCAATTTTATCAAAAGATTCATTTAATTTTTATTAAACCCTATAGAATTATAATTTATAATTGTTCATTTTTTTTTATTGAACAGAAAAGAAGAAACGAATTTCTTTTGTTCCATTGCTGGATAGAATAAAAAGGGAAATAAGGTTTATTATTCCCCCTCGATAAATATCCAAATTTTGATGCCTAATACCCCATAGATTGTTCGAACTGTATAGGAACAATAATCAATTTTAGCTCGAATGGTT